CGGGTTGGGTTCATCTCTGTAATAATCTAATAATAAGATGAACTGAGTTGGAGACATGAAAGCTTAAGAAGGCAAGTGGATCCTTGCCTTCTTAAGCCTTCTTAAGCTTTCATAATATTTTATTAGTATAAATAAGAAAAATAACTTTTCCCTATTTTGAAAAAAAAAACTTCATTTCTTATAATGTTTTTGAAAACTTCATTAATTAATTTAGAGCATCCCTTATTCCCGGATAGTATCTTATCTATCTTTCAAAGTTAGAAGAAAGAAGGAATCGCTCGATTTCATTTTCCTGAATGACACAATTACAATATATATTTCTGTCGATCAGCTATTATGCAAAGCAAATCCTTTTCGAATAGATCCTTATCCTTACTCTATTCTATTTAGTATCTCATCAAAGTTGAATTTTTTCTAAGTCCATTAGAATAAGTTCTATTTTATCAAAAGATTTCCCTCTATTTTTTTTTGTTTGTTCACTACTTTATATATGTATACGTAATAAATATAAAAAAAGGGTTCTGATAAACATGGAAAAAATATAAACTAATAAGGATAGTAATTTTTGACGAACGGGATCAAAAACCGTTTTTATGTAGACACAAGAAAGAAATGTAGAAAATTCCTTTCTTGTGTCAAAGAAAAGACTAAGAAGAAGAAGGCGAATAATCCTTTGTTTTCTATTCTCCACTTACTTATCTTATGTTTAGTATCCAGTGAAATTTTAGATTTTATTCTATTAGAATAGAAAACGATTGATCCATTCTATGACATTTCAATCTCACAAGAGTGACCTAGTGACACCGCTCGAATTTGGCTTGAAAAAAAAAAAGAAGGGATAAAATAAAATAATCTTCTTCACAATATACATACTATGACTAGGAATGCGGTACAAATAATTCCCGATATCGACATCTGGAATAGAAACAAGCAAAAAACTTTTCATAATTTTTGATCATACATAACATATACATAACATAATTGAATTCCCAAAACAAGAATTTGATTCTTTTTACGAACTTGATATTGGAAATCCGAGAATCTAGAAATTCATTTCGGACAATTGAACCTTCTCAAACTGTTTCTTCTTAAGAACCAAAAATATTTGTGCCAAAATAACAGATGCCAAAAAGAACAAAAGGCCTTGGACACGGAATGGATCTTGAAGTACTATTTCCGCATCCCCTTGACCAAATCCACCCACATTAGGATTACTCGTTAATGGCTGATCAACTTTGATAGATTCGCCTTCGGAAACAAGAAGTTCTGGCCCTGGGGGGATAATATCAACCACTTGACGTTCATCTGACGCATCCGATATGGTTATTTCGTACCCCCCTTTTTCTTTTCGTATGATTTTACTTACTACACCAGCCGCTGTAGCATTATAAACTGTATTGTTACTCTTGCTCCCATCGGGATAAATCTGACCCCTTCCTCTGTTCCCACCTACATATATGGGATATTTTAAGAAGTGAACATCTTTATTAGTAGCGGGGTCCGGGGAAAGAATAGGAAAGGTGACTTCACTATATTTCTGACCAGAAACAGGACCTATCACAAGAATATTTTTTTTAGTGGGGCGATAGCTCTGAAAAGACAGATTTCCTATCTTTTCTTTCATCTCGGGCGAAATACGATCGGGGGGTGCTAATTCAAATCCCTCAGGTAAAATAAGAACAGCCCCCACATTCAAACCTCCCTTTTTACCATTAGCAAGAACTTGTTTAACTTGCATATCATAAGGAATTCGAACAACCGCTTCAAATACAGTATCAGGAAGTACCGCTTGCGGAACCTCAATATCCACGGGCTTATTAGCTAAATGGCAATTGGCACATACAATACGCCCGGTCGCTTCTCGTGGATTTTCATAACCCTGCTGTGCAAAAATGGGATATGCATTGGAAATGGATGTCCGAGTTATGATATATATCATTAGCGATACGGAAATAGATCGAATAATCTCTTTCTTTATCCAAGAAAAGGTGTTTTTAGTTTGCATGGTCCAATCATTGATCCCGAAAATTTCTACAATAAAATTAGGTAGGTCGCTTGTATAGTTCCCTATCCACAATTCTGCTATTTACTGTACTAAAATCATTTTACTGGAATATAGGAGTAGGAGAAATTCCTGTAGGGTAGAAAGAGTAAGTACGTCTTAAAATTGAAATGCTTTGCTTATGTACCTTATGTTACAAAGTAACAAATATTATAGTTGGATCAGTCATTCATTGAATGATAAATCACTACAAGTGATGGAGATACACGATTTAAATAACGGAAGATCCAATATTTAAAAATTGTATCCAGAATGACTGGAAAAGTAGAAACAAGACCAGATATAATTTGATCGTTGTGAGCAAATCCAAAATCTTTGTAGACATAGCCAATCATTAGTTCCCAACCATGGGGCGAATGGAATCCGATACATAAATCAGTTAATAAAAGAATAGAAAAAGCTTTTATTGTGTCACTTAAGTTATATAGGAATTCTTGAACCCAAGAGTTAAGAATAGCAAGTTCTTCATTACCCAGAATAGAATAACCACTTAAAATAATGAAAGAGGTTATATTTGTCGATAAGTGCAAAATCATATGGATATGATCCTCATTGTGCATCTTGATCAATTGGATCGTTTCTTTGTGGATTCCTATACGAAGTGTTTGTAGATGTGTTTCCGGGTATTCTTTTATCATTTCGTCCAAGAGTAAGAGTTCTTCCAATTCTATGAATTTTTCTATAATACTCTTTTCTTGAATATCAGTCAAAAAAGTTTCGGATTGCCTACTATTCCACCAATTAGTAATCCAAAATTCAAGACATTTATTAAATGAGAGAGAGATCCACCAGGGCAAAAATACTATAGATGTAAGATATAGAAGAGGAAGAAATGCTTTCTTTTTTGCCATTTTTTCATCTTTGAATTGTTAATGAACTCACCTCATTTGTTGAATCTATGTGATCTACTATTTCTATTAACCCTAAGTTCTATTCCAAGGCATCGGACCTATGAATCTATTCCCTGTTTTTTAGTTTTTTATTTGTGATTTAGTAGTGAGTCCTTGAATTTAGAAAGAAAAGAATACAGAAATAGAATAAGAGCCCGTTTCGAATGAAGAAATAAGAAAAAATATTGTTTCCAGATACCTCAATTGAATTGATCAAATTCGAAGCCCTTTTCGATAAATGCTTGAAAGAACCAACCAATTCAAGCAAGTAATGAATATTATTCGGATTTCAAGCCAAAAGAACTCCCCTTGTCCTTTCTATCAAAAAAGAAAATCTTTCGAAAAAAAAAATGGCCGGCTACCCACAGTTATAGTCCAGGAAAAATGGAGCGAGATTTATGAAGAATATTCTGATCTAACGATCACAAATTCAAAAACTAATGATCAAAAATGAGTGGCAAAACAAGACAGAAAGGTTATCCTTATAAGAGATACAAGCAATCCTTTGCCTTTGATCATTAAGAAACACAAAAGAAAAGATAAAAAAAAAAGAAAGGTCGATTGACAAAAGAAAGGAGAGAGCATTTGCAAGATATGATCTATTTGTATCTAACCTATCAATTCATATTAAAAATAAAAAGAGAAATCCTTTATTCCGAAATGTTTTGATATACGAGATGAATCTATTATTTTATTTCGATTTGTTCCTTTTACTTGTTTTTTACTGAATTGAGTTGAGTGGATTTCCATACGCATAAATTATTTTTTATGCGGACAAAAAAAGTTTCGTTTTATGGATGTTCCATATACGTCTACTTTGGATCGAATGAACGTTCTGAAAAAACTTTATTAAGCTATGCTATGCTGAAGAAAGAAAAGAGAATTCTTGAATTTTTTCCCTGCCGATGGGAAAGAATTTCTTCTTCAGTTCAAGCTCATTTCAAAATACTTCAATCGGTACGCGCAAGAAATAGGCCAATTCGGCGGCTTTTTGCTCAATTTCACGCGGAGTCAAATTCTCATCAGTACGCGTCAAGGGAACGGCCCCCTGTCCTTTGATTTCCATATAAAGGACACGACGAGCATAAATACCCTCTTTAACTTCTATTCGGATGGACTGAATATCTTTCCTACGAAATCGTAGGAAGATGCGACGATTTTTTCCAGGAAATCCCCAACGAAAAATACACACTATTCCTTCTTTTCTATCGAATCGATCATAGCCACTACCTACATTCCACGAAATTGTGCACCACAAATAGGAACTAATAAAGAGACCTGCGATACCGTAGAAAGACATCACGATCCCTTGTGGAAAAAAAAGAATTTGTTGAGAGGGAACTAAAGATATCAAATTCTTACCGAGATAACTGGAAGATCCAACTAATACGAATCCTAGTGAACCTAAAAAAAGGATAAAGGCCCAGCAGAAATTACTTATTTTTCGAGACCCCACTATAAGTTCTATCCATATATGTTCTGATCGCCAACTCATACTAGATCCAGTTGCATTTTATTGGAATTGAGAAAATAGTCCAAATGAATTTGACTTTCCTTTTTTTGTTTCCGAAGTAACTCTCATCAACTAGCATCATTCGGATGTAACCCTTTAGGAGTAATTCATCTAATTGGTTAGATCCAATTGGTTAGGTCTAAAATAAGAATATCCCTTTTATATGATCTCCTATAGATATCCACATAGAGATACATTGACTTTACATTTCATACATCCACCTCGATTCCGATCTATTTGAAAATTGCTATAATTTATTTACCCATATATTTACGCATACATAAGATCTATGTTCGGAGGAAACCGCCATATTCTACTACTACTAAATAGATATCTGTGTTATCTATATCTAAGTCTTGAAAAAAAAATAGATAAGATTTGCACCTATCGAATCTAAAAAATCTTGTTTTTTTGAACATGAAGAGATAAAGAAGCCATTGCAATTGCCGGAAATACTAGGCCCACTAAAGGCACAAAGAGAGAGGGTAAGTTGTTAAGAGTTGTCATAGAATGGGTACCTCGATTTAATATTTGTACCTGTTATTGTTAGAAAGATATCTTAGAATAATTAGAATTCGTATATAATTATATTGAGTATATCTAAGTGAGTATATATATTAAATAATAAGTGCAAGGAATAGATAATTAAATAAATGAGACTTATTCTTCTTTATCTTTCTACATGAAATATAGAAATATACGTATGATAATCTATTCTATTCTTGTCTTAAAATTAGAATTGAATTCTCATTTTTATTTTATTTTATAAATAAAGAATTTCTTACAAATTCCCGAAGGATTCGTTAGAATTCAATCCAACAACAGGATTCTTAGTAAAAATAGAGATTCTCGGAAGATATAGTAGAAAGAAAAGATACTCTATATCTATATTTTCTATATTTGAATTATATATACTATACATACGAAGCAAGAAGGAAAGATGACCTTAGGTTTATTTTATTTGCCTTGCCCAATTTGAATTTCGAAGAAGGAACCATTTTTTTTATCTTGTTGATAGAGATAGAGGTTTCCTAATTAATAATCAGTAATATCGGTATAAAAAAAAGAATTATCCGCACGATTCTTTATACAATTTACAATTAAATATTATGATTATGTCACCAAAGAAAAAAGAAATTCTTCCTTAGAATTTTGACTTTGATTCCGATAAACTATCTAATTGTTCGCTACAAATACAAAAATGTAACTAAATTAAATAAAAATAATTTGACTTAAGGCTCTACTTAACTTAATAAGTGAATTTTAATTCAAAGGAAAAAAAGCGTGAAGCTTAAATAACTCACTCAGAACACCCTTTAAAGTATTACGTGGTACAATTGGATCAAATAAGCCCTTATGGAATAAATATTCAGCCGCTTGTGAACCTTCAGGTACTATCTTATTCAATGTTTGTTCAATTACTCTTTTACCTGCGAATGCAATATAAGCATTCGGTTCGGAAATAATGATATCCCCCAACATCCCAAAACTAGCCGTTACCCCACCAGTAGTAGGAGATGTAAGGATTGATACATAGAATAACTTTTTATGGGATTGATAATCATATAAAGCAGCAGATATTTTAGCCATTTGCATCAAGCTCAAGCTTCCTTCTTGCATACGTGCTCCTCCGGAAGCACACACTAGAATCAGAGGTAAAAATTGATTGGTAGCGTACTCGATCAAACGGGTGATTTTCTCGCCTACTACGGATCCCATACTACCCCCCATAAACTGAAAATCCATAACTCCAATTGCTATGGGAATACCGTTTAGTCGACCTGTGCCTGTTTGAACAGCATCGGTTAATCCTGTCTTTCTTTGAGAAGAATCAATACGATCTTTATAAGGTTCCTCCTCCGAATGAAATTCAATAGGATCCAGAGAAACCATGTCTTCATCCATAGGATCCCAAGTACCTGGATCAATCGAAAGTTCGATTCGATCTGAACTACTCATTTTCAAATGATATCCACATTGGTCACAAATATTCATTTTGGACTTGAAAAGTTTCTTATAATTTAATCCATAACATTTTTCGCATTGAACCCACAAATGCCTATATTTTTGATTCAAATCGAAATCAGTAGAATTTTCTCTTCGAGTGAAATCAATACCATTCCTGCTAGTTCTTATACTGGAGCTCCCCCTTTCATTACTATTTCTACTTTTACCATAAATGGAACTATAAATGTAACTGTCACTGGAATTGTCACTACTACTTAAAAAGGAACTCTCAATACAAATTTGAGAACCAAGATAAGAGTTAATGCAACTAGTAATGTGATTATTCCAACCGTATTTAGTATCATACATGGAATGATCACAGGGCGGATCGTCATTCTTCGATCCATTCTTCAGATAAGCATAAGTCCAATAACTAAAAAAAGAACTTTCTCGTTCACTCAGTAAAGAAGGATCATTGTCAATCTCAAAAATTTGATTAGTAATATCAAAATATATGGAATAAATATTCCTATTACTATCTCTAACTAAAAAGGTGTCATCAGAGATAAAATTACGAACGTCCCTGACACCCACTAAATGATTAGCATTACTGTAACTAGAACTTTCACTCCAACTATGAATCTTTTTATCCATATCGTTTAGAACCGGATCTTCACTTACACTGGTTTTTTCAATAGGATCACCAAACCTATCGATTGATTTACTTAGCCCACACCTGTATTCTAATTTTCCTTTATACAACATCGAATTGAACCACCATTTTTCCATAGAACTTTCTTGCCCCTATTTACGTGAAAATACAATAGATGAATAGTCATTCGATGAAAAATCATTTGAATATTTCATTTTCTATCGGAATAAGCATAGAGATCCAATCACTAGATCATTAACTAATAAAATAAGGAATGAGTTTTGAAAAAAGGATTTTCTTTTGTTTTGTGAGAACCCGGAGTATTAGTTCACTATAACTATATAGTTATGATGGAACTCTTTTTTATTATAGAATATTCGAAATATTTTTTTTAATTCGAAATTGAAATAGCGATTTCCTTCATCTTGTGTCAAAT